ATAAAGATTTTATTTTCGTAATTGATCTGATCCTGCAATACCTTTTCCTTTATTTACATTTACTTTATTTGATTTGTTTTCAGTTTTACGCATCAAATGAAATAGTAGGTTCATTCATATAGTATCTCAAACGAGAGGTATTATAAGGTCACTTTTTATTCTAAAATAAAATCTAATCGATACGATTAAAAAAAAAAGATTAAAATAGAAATGATTTTCGAATTTTGTTCCATATGAATTCAAAGAAAGTTTCATTTTTTGAATGAAGTTACATGACGTCTTTCTTACTTATTATTATTTTATATTTGAATATTAGTTTACTCAAGAGTTGTCTAATGAATCCCGCGATTCGGAATCACGGGATGGGTAGATGTTACAAATGATTAATTGATTTCTTTTTTTACCCCGCTCCTTCTCTCCTTTTGTTAATACTGTCTATAATGATTGATGAGTTAACAACTGTCACGTGAACTTATTCTTTCATTTCAATTGGTATTTTTTCTTAGTATCTTTCAAAACTTGAAACTTAGGAAAGTGCTTTATAAGCATATGTATAAAAAGAACATATTTCATTTAGCCCCTTCATCTTCATGCTTACTATAACTAGTTTTTTCGGTTTTCTACTAGCGGCTTTAACTATAACCTCAGCTCTATTTATTGGTCTGACCAAGATACGACTTATTTGAAATTAATTGCATGAATACAACTCATAAAAAGAAATCTTTTTGTAAGTATTCATATATTCTATAGTTCCTTACCGCATCAATTTCGAATTAGTGGTCATTGAGATTGATGGAAAATCCGGATTAATATTTAGGGATAGATATTACCTCTCCTTTTTCCCTTTCAAACAAATTGAAATGATTGAAGTTTTTCTATTTGGAATTGTCTTAGGTCTAATTTCTATTACTTTAGCTGGATTATTTGTAACTGCATATTTACAATACAGACGTGGCGATCAGTTGGACTTTTGATTAATTAACATCTTTTTTTTGATTGACCTCCTCTTTTCTTTAATTCACGGGAGGTCAAATTCAGATTCCTGTTCCATTTGTTGAGTGTAATTTTCGGCTTAACCTAACCAAGTAACCAAGACCCGAATCACGCTCTGTAGGATTTGAACCTACGACATCGGGTTTTGGAGACCCACGTTCTACCGAACTGAACTAAGAGCGCTTTCTTATCACAATAGATAAGACTAGAAGGAAGAGTATTTTGTTTTGTAACCCCAATACGTCTTGTATGCATATAGTATGATATACTATAAAAAAAGATTATGTATGCACGATTTTAATCGATTTCATTACTGCTCAGAGGAGAAGTAATAGGTAGGGATGACAGGATTTGAACCCGTGACATTTTGTACCCAAAACAAACGCGCTACCAAGCTGCGCTACATCCCTATCAATTGGTCTACAGTGTCATTGTAGAGAATCCTTGTCTTGTTTTCCAAATCCTCATTTTTTTATATCCATTGATATACATACAAGTTATCTTGCAATTTCTTCTTTTTTTTTTGTCTCATATAAGATATAATAATAGTAGAAGGTTTATATATCTAATATATTCTAATAGATATTATCTAATCTTTATTCTTAGATAATATATATCTAAGAATATCTTAATAATATATATTATGAAATATATGAATATGAAACCCATCGTAAAAAAAACTAAAAAATGAAGGTTTTTTTGGAATGCTCAGATAAAAAGGGATGTATTTTTCGGTTTTCAGAGAGGGAAAATCTTATCTACCGAATCGGTGTACATTTCAATTGGAATTAGGAATTCCGTGTACAAATACAAGCGGTCCTTAACTACTTACATATACAGCTGATCATATATGTATTAAATTAACATTATACATTACAAAAAAGAATAAAGAAGGAGGATTTGAAATGCGAGATCTAAAAACATATCTTTCCGTGGCACCGGTACTAAGTACTCTATGGTTCGGGGCTTTAGCAGGTCTATTGATAGAGATCAATCGATTATTCCCGGATGCGTTGACATTCCCTTTTTTTTCATTCTAGTTATTGACATGGGAAGGGGTGAAGAAGATTAGAGAGAGAATCAAAAGATCTGTGACTAATCCCTCCCCCTCTTTTCTTTTAGATAAAATCGAATTACTTACAATTAAGTAAAATAAAGAAGATAAGTAGAATAAAGAAAAGAGGAAAGAGAAATAAAAAAGTAGATTCAACCTCGTCGAAATTCGGGTTCTTCAATTCAATTGATAAATAATCTAGTGAAAACGGAAATCGAAATGTGTCTAAGACAAGAATATCATACAAGATAGTAAAATGAAATACTATACTTCGACTTAGAATAGAATTCTATTCTAAATAGAACTGAATAGAGTTCGAAATCATTATTTGAATTAATAGTAATATTTATTTACTATTACTTATTATTTATATTGGGTTGTGATTGCAACGAAATAATCTTTCAAAATTTCGAGTTAGCAACTTCTATTTATTTTGTATTTTTTTTTCCTTCCTTTTTCCCTTTAAATCGGAAAATCGAAGAGTTGGTTGAATCAAAAACTCATCAAAAACTTAAAGAAAGGGGGTTCATGGCCAAGGGTAAAGAAGTCCGCGTAACGGTTATTTTAGAATGTACTAGTTGTGTTCGAAAGGGTGTTAATAAAGAATCAACGGGTATTTCCAGATATATTACTCAAAAGAATCGCCACAATACTCCTAGTCGATTAGAATTGAGAAAATTCTGTCCCTATTGTTACAAACATACGATTCACGGGGAGATAAAGAAATAGATCGAATCAAGGTGTCTGTGTGTCACTTTTTCAGGGAACATGAAAAGGGACATATTCTATATACTATATACTATATTATTATATGGAAATACCTTATTTAGAAATACCATATTAGGTATAGAACTAGATATATATGTATCTCTTAAATCTATAATAGAACTTAAAAATAGAACTTCAATTAAAATATTAATATAAAAAAGAAATAAATATAAAAAAAACCAAATCAAATCATCTTTTTTAATCCTAAATCGTTTTTGATGAGATTGAAATAGGGTTTTCGGGATAAGGAATAAACAAACCATGGATAAATCCAAGCGATTCTTTCTTAAATCCAAGCGATCTTTTCGTAGGCGTTTGCCCCCGATCCAATCGGGGGATCGAATTGATTATAGAAACATGAGTTTAATTAGTCGATTTATTAGTGAACAAGGAAAAATATTATCTAGACGGGTAAATAGATTGACCTTAAAACAGCAAAGATTAATTACTATTGCTATAAAACAAGCTCGTATTTTATCTTTGTTACCTTTTCTTAATAATGAGAAACAATTTGAAAGAGGCGAGTCGACCGTCAGAACTATTGGTCTTAGAACCAGAAATAAATAAAAAAAAAAGCTTACTCTTCAATTGAATCAAAATTCCAATTTGAACTCAAACACAGATTGATGTTTTGTTCGAAAAATTCTAGGATCCAGATTGGATTGTCGTATTGTAAGAAAAAAACAAGAATGGGGAAGAAGAAATTTATTTGTTGTTATTGACTATTCGGCGTGTTCACTCATTTTATTTTGAGCGAATTTATCATATTCTTTTTTTCATATTAATTTCTACTCTACCTTCCCGGAGTTCATTCTCCAGCGAAACTCCATTTAAAATATTGTGTCGGATTCCTTACAATTTACTTATTTTATGATTTCATTGGAAATCATAAAAAGACAATTCCTATTTAATATAGCTATTTGTGCAAGTATTTTGCGATTCAGAAGCAACTGTCTCTTGTACAGATTGTGTATTAATCTGCTATAACTATAGCATACCCCATTCTCGCGAATTACTGCATTTATTCGAGTGATCCACAAACGACGAAAATCTCTCTTTTGCCTATCTCTATCTCGATGAGACGAAACCAAAGCTCTTATTTTCTGTTGAATAATTGTTCGAGTAAGTCTTGAATGAGCCCCCCGAAAGCTTGATGCAAATAAACGAACTTTTGCTCTACGTCTCCGAGCTATATATCCTCGTCTAATTCTGGTCATTGATTAAATGAATTTTAATGAATAACTAATTGATTTCTTTTCTTTCAGTTATTCTTTTCCTCTTTCCTATTAATAACAAAACGGATTCTTCCAATGTATAAAATATAAATTCCAATGGCTTTTGCTACTATAACCTTCCCGACCACAATTTGTCTTTTTTTATAGGTATTTCACCTCGAACTAAGAAATTGTATTGATACTAGGTATCAAAAAACATAAAAAAGTAATAAATAGAAATGAATAAAGAAAGAGTGGGTTCCATCGTTTCTATGGTTACGTCTTAAACGGTGAGGTCCTCTCTATACACCGGAGCCCCTTACTTCATTTAATCAATGCTATTGGTAACTTGTACAGTTCACATTCTTTGGCTCTACCCATGAATTATCTAGTCATAGGTCTTTCACAACGAGATCTACCTATACAGTAACGATATTTAATTATGAAGATTAGCTGGGTAGCTGACCCTCTTAGTCCGTTTTTGCAAGAGTAGAGACATAAGATTTCGGCTTTGAAAATAGGATTTCCCTCGCTTAATGGATAACCATTTGTTACCAATGAGGAATTTTTTTTTCATCTTCAATTCAAAATGGAAATGATTGGATTTGCACCAATGGAAACCATAAATTTCAACACAATACAATAGAAGGATATAATAGATCTTTTTTTTAGATAGTGAATGGCCTTTTTCCTTCCATTTTTTCCTCTTCACTGGTACTGATCATTGATACTGGAAAATGGGTTTCCTTTAGTTTGTCCCAGCGAGGATCTGAACGAGTCGCACATACACCCTAGTACATGTTCCTCGGCGCTGAGGACATCCCCGAAGAGCAGGGGATTTCGTGACATTTCTGATTGGCTGTCTTGTGTTTCTAATAAGTTGTTTAATAGTTGGCATGTTGAATCGTATACATAATGAATGGGCTGGTTTAGATCGATCCTAACCGGCTGCTTATGAATTAGTTCTCTATTTAATAGATGAATAGAATATTATTAAACCCGTAATAAGTAAAAAATCTCAAGTTGCGGATTTGCGCAGGATTACTGCTATTTTTAGTCAACCGCTACAAGATCAACAATTCCATAAGCTTGGGCTTCTGTTGCTGACATAAAAACATCCCTTTCCATATCTTCGGATACAACCCATAAAGGTTTGCCTGTTCTTTGTACATAAACCCTTGTGATGCTTTCGCGCAGTTTCAATAGTTCTTCTGCTTCCAGGATAAATTCTCCCGTTTGTGCCTCATAAAAAGAACTCGCAGGTTGATGTATCATTACCCTGATGATATAATAAACAAAAGGTTCCTCTATCTCGGATGATGAGGTGAGGAGAAGAGATAAAGAATTAAAAAAAGATAGAATTGAGCAACCGTACAGGCATAGGCATCTTTTGCACATTGCATACGGCTCCACAATGGGATTCGCTTTGACCTTCCATCAAAGAAAGAGAAAAAAAAATATATATAGATATAGGGTTTTTTTTCTCAGATCCGGATCGGCAAATGATCCAATTACCATCCTTCCCTTCGGGACAGTTAAAAAATACTATGATGGCTCCGTTGCTTTTTATATATTTATCTCGTTTGTGATTCAGCAATCCCAAAGTGATTTTCGTACTCTTTCATAACAATACCAACAATATTGTTAAAAGTCTTCAGTGTGAAAACAAAAAAGTTTGTGACGCTGAAAAGGCCCCGGATAAAATCGGGAATACCCTTTATTTTATACTAATTTCATACTCCTCTTTCGATATATAATCTATGTTTAAAAAAAATGCATATCGAATTCGAAGTGCCATGCTATTATTACTTAATATTCATATTTTATATGGCGAAGGCATAGTCTTTTTTTCTTAAAAAACTCATTGGCGCCAAGCGTGAGGGAATGCTAGACGTTTGGTAATCTCTCCTCCAACCAGGATAAAAGATCCCATTGAAGCGGCTAATCCCATGCATATTGTATGCACATCAGGTTGCACAAATTGCATAGTATCATAAATAGCTACCCCGGGTATTACCCATCCGCCGGGAGAGTTTATAAACAAATAAAGATCTTTGTTATCATTCTCTATACTGAGATATACCATAAGACCAATAAGTTGATTCGAGATCTCGCTATCAACCTCTTGGCCTAAAAAAAGTAATCTTTCTCGATAAAGTCGGTTGATTAGGATAAAATTTGTATCCCTTAAGAGCCGTACATGCACCTTTTGATGCATACGGTTCAACAAAAATTGCGAAAAAAAGAATCAATGTGTAGATTCCAGCCCTCTTTCTTTTTTTTTCATAGCGGGACACCTTTCTAATTTCATTTTCGAATTTATTAACGATTTTCTTCCCCTTTTCAAGAAAGATGGGTTTTGTACTCTTTCCCTATAAAAAAAAATCCATTAAACTTATCGAACTAACTTCTCATTGATGTATTGTTTCATCGAGATCTAATCCAAATCACGATGTCATTTTCTTGTTCCTGAATGGGCTTTTTCAATTCTTTTAGGTTTATGCTCTACTCCGAGTAAAAAAAACCGATTTTGATTTGCACATATAGGACAAATGCTACTAATACTACGCCTTTTTCCTACGACTTACTTCTTTTTCAATTCATTTCATATCTTCTGCCAAATATTCGACGTATTTATCTTATCATATTGTATTTCTCATATTATTCGTTTGATTAAAAGTTTGAGATTATTCTATTATTCAATAAAAAAAAATCTTTTATGATCTATGATATAAGTATTAATAATCAGAAATATATTACCAATTGGGTTTTTTCTAAACGGAGCCTGGATACTTCATTTTATTGGTCCAACCAAGCTAACCATAAATTCTTTTAATTGATAATATTCATTTTAATACCCCTCAAAATACATCTAATTGCACTTCACGCTCCAAATTTTGGATAATTCCATCTTTCTTGGGCGAAACAGAGGATATCTCGATCGGGGGAGAGAACGGGGAAATCCCATATGACCCAATATATCTGACAAGCCGCACTATACGTCAACCCAAGAGGCATCTTCCTCTCCAGGACTTCGAAAAGGCACTTTTGGAACACCAATAGGCATAAAATGAAAGAAAAAAGAATTAAGTACTATATTTCACTTTGATGTGGAAGCGTAACAATGTCTTTGTTGTCTTAATAATATTGTCTTTTATCATATTTTATTCATAGACTAAGAAAATATTCTTACGAATAGGTCTTTTGAATGATTAACAAATATGTATGCATTCGTTCATAGAAAATGGGATCAACCCCCATTGCGTATTGGTACTTATCGGATATAGAATAGATCTGCTTATCTTTGTTCCTACGAACCGAATTGTTCCATTTTTACTAAAAAAAAACAAGAATAAAACAAATATTAATACTTTCTCCGAGATAATTCACTGAGACAGTTCGGTCCATAGCATAGTTTTTTCCAATGCAATAAAGTTACATAGTGTCTATTTTTCGTTGAAAAAGGGGTATTTACATGGGTTTGCCTTGGTATCGTGTTCATACCGTCGTATTGAACGATCCCGGTCGTTTGCTTTCTGTCCATATAATGCATACAGCTTTGGTTGCTGGTTGGGCCGGTTCGATGGCTTTATATGAATTAGCAGTTTTTGATCCCTCTGACCCCGTTCTTGATCCAATGTGGAGACAAGGTATGTTCGTTATACCTTTCATGACTCGTTTAGGAATAACCAATTCATGGGGCGGTTGGAGTATCACAGGAGGGACTATAACGAATCCGGGTATTTGGAGTTACGAAGGCGTGGCCGGTGCACATATTGTGTTTTCTGGCTTGTGCTTCTTGGCAGCTATTTGGCATTGGGTGTATTGGGATTTAGAAATATTTTGTGATGAACGTACAGGAAAACCTTCTTTGGATTTGCCCAAGATCTTTGGAATTCATTTATTTCTTTCAGGAGTAGCTTGCTTTGGTTTTGGCGCATTTCATGTAACAGGGTTGTATGGTCCTGGAATATGGGTATCCGATCCTTATGGACTAACTGGAAAGGTACAACCTGTAAATCCAGCGTGGGGTGTAGAAGGTTTTGATCCTTTTGTTCCGGGAGGAATAGCCTCTCATCATATTGCAGCAGGTACTTTAGGTATATTAGCGGGCCTATTTCATCTTAGTGTCCGCCCGCCCCAACGTCTATACAAAGGATTACGTATGGGAAATATTGAAACCGTCCTTTCCAGCAGTATCGCTGCTGTCTTTTTTGCAGCTTTTGTTGTTGCTGGAACTATGTGGTATGGTTCAGCAACTACCCCTATCGAATTATTTGGCCCCACTCGTTATCAATGGGATCAGGGATACTTCCAGCAAGAAATATATAGAAGAGTTGGCGCTGGGCTAGCCAAAAATCAAAGTTTATCAGAAGCTTGGTCTAAAATTCCTGAAAAATTGGCTTTTTATGATTACATCGGCAATAATCCTGCAAAAGGGGGATTATTCAGAGCGGGCTCAATGGACAACGGAGATGGAATAGCCGTTGGGTGGTTAGGACATCCTATCTTTAGAGATAAAGAAGGGCGTGAACTTTTTGTACGTCGTATGCCTACTTTTTTTGAAACATTTCCGGTTGTTTTGGTAGACGGAGACGGAATTGTTAGAGCCGACGTTCCTTTTAGAAGGGCAGAATCGAAGTATAGCGTCGAACAAGTGGGCGTAACTGTTGAGTTCTATGGTGGTGAACTCAATGGAGTCAGTTATAGCGATCCCGCTACTGTGAAAAAATATGCTAGGCGCGCCCAATTAGGTGAAATTTTTGAATTAGATCGTGCTACTTTGAAATCTGATGGGGTTTTTCGTAGCAGTCCGAGGGGTTGGTTTACTTTTGGACATGCTTCTTTTGCTCTGCTTTTCTTCTTCGGGCACATTTGGCATGGTGCTAGAACCTTGTTCAGAGATGTTTTTGCTGGTATTGACCCAGATTTGGATGCTCAAGTGGAATTTGGAGCATTCCAAAAACTTGGAGATCCAACTACAAGAAGACAAGTAGTCTGATACAAGATTTCTCTGTTATTTTTTTCTTTATTTTTCTGATTTGACATAAGTTAACCGAAAAATCTTGATTGGAATCTTCGCCTTTTCTTTGACTCTTGCTTTTTTTCTTTATGCGTGAGAGAATCCCCAATAATAAATAAATAGGTATGGAAGCTATAATTGTAAAGCACGATCGAATTTATGGAAGCATTGGTTTATACATTCCTCTTAGTCTCCACTCTAGGGATAATATTTTTCGCTATCTTTTTTCGAGAACCACCTAAAGTTCCAACTAAAAAGATGAAATGATTTTTCATTATATCAATTGACGTAATAAGCCTCCCAATGTTGGGAGGCTTATTACGTCAACTAGTCCCCGTGTTCCTCGAATGGATCTCTTAGTTGTTGAGAGGGTTGCCCAAAAGCAGTATATAAGGCGTACCCAGTAAAACTTACAAGTAAACCAGATATAGAGATGGCGACTAGGGTTGCTGTTTCCATTATTATATAATTTCAAGACCAAAATGGATCTATGATAAAATCGTTTATTTACCACGGAATGGTATACAAAGTCAACAGATCTCAATGAATACAAAATAGGATTTATGGCTACACAAACCGTTGAGGGTAGTTCTAGATCTGGACCAAGACGAACTGCTGTAGGGGATTTATTAAAACCATTGAATTCAGAATATGGTAAAGTAGCTCCTGGGTGGGGAACTACTCCTTTGATGGGTGTTGCAATGGCTCTATTTGCAGTATTCCTATCTATTATTTTGGAAATTTATAATTCTTCCGTTTTATTGGACGGAATTTCAATGAATTAAATTAGATTCACGAGAACCGCGAATTCTTAACTTTTTAATACAAAGTAAAGCATTGTTGTTTCGGGTTTTATCTCATTATATTATTTTCTTATTGGTAGTTCGATCGTGGAATTTCTTTCTTTCTGTATTTCCGGAATATGAGTGTGTGACTTGTTATAACGGA